AAGGCTATAGAATTAACTGAACAAGCAGATACAAAAGGAATTCAAGTGCAAATTGCAGGACGTATTGACGGAAAAGAAATTGCGCGTGTTGAATGGATCAGAGAGGGTAGGGTTCCACTACAAACCATTCGCGCTAAAATTGATTATTGTTCCTATACAGTTCGAACAATCTATGGGGTATTAGGCATCAAAATTTGGATCTTTATAGAAGGGGAATAATAAACCTTTATTTCCCTTTGCATTCTATCCAGCGATGTAACAAAAAAATGATAAATTAGTTTCTTCTTTTTCTTTTCTGTTCAATAAAAAAAATGAACAATAATAATTCTATTATAATTCTATAGGGTTTAATAAAAATTTAATTCATCTTTTGATAAAATTGCTATGCTTAGTGTGTGACTCGTTGGTTTTTTGAGGGTTAGTATAAAAAAACAGCCCCATAGTATAAAAATATAAACAAATAACTATAGAAGTAATAACCAACTCATCACTTCGTATTATCTGGATCCAAAGAACCAGTCAAGATATGATATATTGTTCATATTGTTGTAGCAACTGAAATCTTTTTTATTAAAAAATATGCTTCTAAGTTGTCAATCGAAATAAAAAAGAAAGGGTATGGATAATTGGAAAGATGAGAGAAAGAAAGAAAAAGGATATTGATGATATATAATTCCAATATGTAAGGTCTATGAGTCATCTCAGAAAAAATCTGCGTAATAAAGCACCAATACGGATTCATCATTAAATGGATCTGCTCGTCGAACAAAAAATAAAGAGCTTCGAGCCAATAAAGACTAAGAATATTGACTCAAGAACTAATAGCTCCGTTGTAAAATTCAGACCTAACCATTAAGTAAGAAGCGATGGGAACGATGGAACCTATGAATTCAAAAGATTTTAGTGAAAATGAATTCGAATGATTCATTGATCGGGATGGCGGAACCGGCCAGAGACCAATTCATCTATTCGGAAAAGTTATGAACTAATGATAGAACTGAAATAGAAATTGAAAGAGTAAATATTCGCCCGCGAAAACTTTATTTTCTTGGATTGCTAAAATTGGGTCAACCCAATACGATAAAGAGTAAAACAAAAGAAAGATTTGTTTTAACATTCTAAAAGATATAAATATAAGAAAAAAGAGTTATTTAATATATTTAGATTTAGTTATCTATACAAACAAGATACACAAATGAATAATAGATTTGATCTAGATTAAATGAAATCAATGATTCAGTATATTACTTATTAAATACATGTATATCTTAATTCAAATTATATTCTATCTGAATTGAATTCAAAATCTTTAATTTGAATTGATTTTATTCGCGAGGAGCTGGATGAGAAGAAACTCTCACGTCCGGTTCTGTAGTAGAGATGGAATTCAAAACAAACCATCAACTATAACCCCAAAAGAACCAGATTCCGTAAACAACATAGAGGAAGAATGAAGGGAATATCTTATCGAGGTAATACTATTTGTTTTGGTAAATACGCTCTTCAGGCACTTGAACCCGCTTGGATCACATCTAGACAAATAGAAGCAGGTCGACGAGCAATGACACGAAATGCACGTCGCGGTGGAAAAATATGGGTCCGTATATTTCCAGATAAACCAGTTACAGTAAGGCCCGCAGAAACACGTATGGGTTCAGGTAAAGGCTCTCCCGAATATTGGGTAGCTGTTGTTAAACCAGGTCGAATCCTTTATGAAATGGGTGGAGTAACAGAAAATATAGCCCGAAGGGCTATTTCAATAGCAGCGTCCAAAATGCCTATACGAGCTCAATTCATCATTTTGGGATAAAAAAGAAATAGGCGTTAAAAATAGCGGGTGCAGGTTTCTTTTTTTGAACAAATAATATTTCTTTTTTTCTTCGACCTTTGTATTGTAAAAAACAGAAAAAAAAAAAAAAAAAAAAATGATATGATTCAACCTCAGACCCATTTGAATGTAGCAGATAACAGCGGGGCTCGAGAATTGATGTGTATTCGAATCATAGGAGCTAGCAATCGTCGATATGCTCATATTGGTGACGTTATTGTTGCTGTGATCAAAGACGCAGTTCCAAACATGCCTCTAGAAAGATCAGAAGTGGTCAGAGCTGTAATTGTCCGTACTTGTAAAGAACTTAAACGTGACAACGGTATGATAATACGATATGATGACAATGCTGCAGTTGTGATTGATCAAGAAGGAAATCCAAAAGGAACTCGCGTTTTTGGTGCGATTGCCCGAGAATTGAGACAGTTCAATTTTACTAAAATAGTTTCATTAGCTCCCGAGGTATTATAAAATGAGACTACGATATGGTTATAGGTTAGAGGTTATAGTAGGGTATTTAAAAGAAATAGATTAAGATTAATTTAGTAGATTTTGTCTCACGTATATACCTTTCAAAATTCATATTAATATTCATAAACAAATACGTAAAAAAAAAAAAAAAGAAAAACATGTTGATTATATCCAAATTTGGAGGCACCAATCATTTTAATTAATCATGAGTAGTGATACTATTGCTGACATAATAACCTCTATACGAAATGCCGATATGTATAGAAAAAGCGTGGTTCGAGTAGCATCTACTAATATCAGCCAAAGTATTGTTAAAATACTTTTACGAGAGGGTTTTATCGAAAACGTGAGAAAACATCGAGAAAACAACAAAGATTTTTTGGTTTTAACCCTACGACATAGAAGGAATAGGAAAAGGACTTATCGAAATCTTTTAAATTTAAAACGGATCAGTCGGCCGGGTCTACGAATCTATTCTAACTATCAAAGAATTCCTAGAATTTTAGGCGGGATGGGAGTTGTAATTCTTTCTACCTCTCGGGGTATAATGACAGACCGGGAGGCTCGACTAGAAAGAATAGGCGGAGAAATTTTGTGTTATATATGGTAATTTTTCTAATATCCGAATTGAATAGGAAACTTCTTTTTTGTGAAAAAGAAAAGAGAAGGAGTGGGTTGTCTAATAGGGTTCTTCCTCCACTAGTTGATACTTCAAGGAGGTTTGACCTGGAATGAAAGAACAAAAATGGATTCATGAAGGTTTAATTACTGAATCGCTTCCCAATGGCATGTTCCGGGTTCGTTTAGATAATGAAGATATGATTCTAGGTTATGTTTCAGGAAAGATCCGACGTAGTTTTATACGAATATTGCCAGGAGATAGAGTCAAAATTGAAGTAAGTCGTTATGATTCAACCAGAGGTCGTATAATTTATCGACTCCGCAACAAAGATTCGAAAGATTAGGTTTTTTCAACTTCACTATTTCTTTTTCTTTCGCAGGAATACGATTCAAAATCGAAAATTACAATAAACTTATTTTCTTCCAAGAAAAGGATTCAAAATTAAAGTAAGGAGTGGCAAATATGAAAATAAGAGCTTCTGTTCGTAAAATTTGTGAAAAATGTCGACTAATCCGTCGTCGGGGACGAATTATAGTAATTTGTTCCAACCCAAGACATAAACAAAGACAAGGATAATAAGACTCGTTAAAGACCCAATATACAAATAAGAAGGGGGATCTTTTTTGACATGAAATGGATATATCCATATATCTCTGACTCAAATTTATGAGATGATAAAATATGGCAAAAGCTATACCGAAAAAGGGTTCACGTGGACGTATTAGTTCGCGTAAGAGTATACGTAAAATACCAAAGGGGGTTATTCATATTCAAGCAAGTTTCAATAATACCATTGTGACTGTTACAGATGTACGAGGGCGAGTGGTTTCTTGGTCCTCTGCCGGTACTTGTGGCTTCCAAGGTACAAGAAGAGGGACGCCGTTTGCTGCTCAAACCGCAGCGGCAAATGCTATTCGTGCAGTAGTAGATCAAGGTATGCAACGAGCAGAAGTCATGATTAAAGGTCCCGGTCTTGGAAGAGACGCAGCATTACGAGCTATTCGCAGAAGTGGTATACTATTAACTTTCGTACGGGATGTAACCCCTATGCCACATAATGGCTGTAGACCCCCGAAAAAAAGACGTGTGTAGAAATCAAAATTGAAGATATTTCAATAGCAAGAGAAACAAGAGAGCAAGAGAAACAAGAGAAATAAATGATTCAATGATCAGATCAAATAATATTATTATGGTTCGAGAGAAAATAACAGTATCTACTCGGACACTACAGTGGAAGTGTGTTGAATCAGCAGCAGACAGTAAGCGTCTTTTGTATGGGCGCTTTATTCTGTCTCCGCTTATGAAAGGTCAAGCAGACACAATAGGCATTGCGATGCGAAGAGCTTTGCTTGGAGAAATCGAAGGAACATGTATCACACGCGCAAAATCTGAGAAAATCTCACACGAATATGCTACCATAATGGGTATTCAAGAATCAGTACATGAAATTTTAATGAATTTGAAAGAAATCGTATTGAGAAGTAATCTCTATGGAACTTGTGAGGCGTCTATTTGTGTCAGGGGCCCTGGATATGTAACTGCTCAAGATATCATCTTACCGCCTTATGTAGAAATCGTCGATAATACACAGCATATAGCTAGCTTGACGGAACCCATTGAGTTGGTTATTGGATTACAAATAGAGAAGAATCGTGGATATCTTATAAAAGCGCCAAATACCTTTCAAGATGGAAGTTATCCTATAGATCCTGTATTCATGCCTGTTCGAAATGTGAATCATAGTATTCATTCTTATGAAAATGGTAACAAAGAGATACTATTTCTCGAAATATGGACAAATGGAAGTTTAACTCCTAAAGAAGCACTTCACGAAGCCTCCCGGAATTTGATTGATTTATTGATTCCCTTTTTACATACCAAAGAAGAAAATTTAAGTTTAGAGGACAATCAACACATAGTTCCTTTACCCCCTTTTACCTTTTATGATAAATTGGCTAAACTAACAAAAAAAAAAATGGCGTTGAAATCGATTTTTATTGACCAATCAGAATTGCCTCCCAGAATCTATAATTGCCTCAAAAGGTCCAACATATATACATTATTGGACCTTTTGAATAA